AAAATTTAAATGATTGAAGTTTTTCTATTTGGAATCGTATTAGGTTTAATTCCGATTACTTTGGCTGGATTATTCGTAACTGCATATTTACAATACAGGCGCGGTGATCAGTCGGACCTTTGATTAATTTAATTAATCATTTGTTTTTAGTGACCTCCTCCTTAATCCACAGGAGGTCAAATTCTGATTGCTGTTGAAGTTAGCGACCTTATTTCAGTGGAATTTGACCTAACAAGAACGGAATCACGCACGCTCTGTAGGATTTGAACCTACGACATCGGGTTTTGGAGACCCACGTTCTACCGAACTGAACTAAGAGCGCTTTCTTATCAGAATTTTTTTGAACCCCAATACACCTTGCATGTATATATATAATATAGTGTTTCTAAACTAAAAATGAAAGAAATATCATGTATGTCCAATTTAATTGATCTCAATTTTTTCCTCCTTATTGTTCATAGGAGAACGAAAGTAATAGAATAGGTAGGGATGACAGGATTTGAACCCGTGACATTTTGTACCCAAAACAAACGCGCTACCAAGCTGCGCTACATCCCTTTCAATTGGTCTACAGTTTCATTGTAGAGAATCCCTGTCTTCTTTTCCATAGTGTTATTTCTTCTTGTATAACATATAATAAAATAATAAAAGACTTATCTATACCCATATGAGACGTTAAAAATAAAAAGAAGGAGGATTTTCAATGCGAGATCTAAAAACATATCTTTCCGTGGCACCAGTACTAAGTACTCTATGGTTCGGATCTTTAGCAGGTTTATTAATAGAGATCAATCGTTTATTCCCCGATGCGTTGACATTCCCCTTTTTTTCTTTTTAGTTATTGATACGGGAAGGGGATTAGAGATACAATCAAATCAAATAGCTGTAACTAATTAATTGCTATGTTTTTTTGAAAAAGACTAAAGTCTATTCAATCTCAGCGAAAATCCCGGCTTAAATTTATATTATAATAGAGTAGGGCAACAGTATCATAAAAAATAGTTAAATAAGATACTGTACTGCAATTAGAAATATAGTTTGAAATAATTGTATTCCTTATTATTTACTATTTTTTGACTATTACTCTAGTGATTGTAACGAAATCTTTCAGAATTAGATTTAGAGTTAGCAACTTCTATTTTTTCTTTGTTCCTTTCTTATTCGCTTCAGATTGAAAAAATGGAAGAGTTGAGCGAATCAAAAACCAAAGGGGGTTCATGGCCAAGAGTAAAGATGTCCGAGTAACCGTTATTTTGGAATGTACCAGTTGTGTCCGAAACGGGGTTAATAAAGAATCAACGGGCATTTCCAGATATATTTCCCAAAAGAATCGACACAATACGCCGAGTCGATTGGAATTGAAAAAATTCTGTCCCTATTGTTACAAACATACGGTTCATGGGGAGATAAAGAAATAGATCGAATGCAGGTCTGTTTGTCACTCTTCCAAGGAACATTAAAAATGACATATTATATATATAATATATATTTTAATATAACTAAAGTAAATCCTAATTTCTATTTCTTCTATTTCAGTTGGATCTAAAAAAAAAAAAAGAATTAGAACTCAGAAATAGGATTTTCAGGGATAAGGAACAAACAAACCTATGGATAAATCCAAGCGACCCTTTCTTAAATCCAAACGATCTTCTCGTAGGCGTTTGCCCCCGATCCAATCGGGGGATCGAATTGATTATAGAAATATGAGTTTAATTAGTCGGTTTATTAGTGAACAAGGAAAAATTTTATCTAGACGCGTGAATAGATTGACCTTGAAACAACAACGATTAATTACTATTGCTATAAAACAAGCGCGCATTTTATCTTTGTTACCTTTTCTTAATAACGAGAAACAGTTTGAAAGAACCGAGTCGACCGCTAGAACTACTGGTTTTAGAACCAGAAATAAATAGGCTTACTCTTCAATCAAATCAAAATTCCAATATGCTATGAACTCAAACCCAGATGGATATTTTGTTCGAAAAATAATAAAATCTAAATTTAATTTTCGTGTTGTAATAAAAAAAAAAGAATCAAAGAATCGGGGAAGAATAAAAGTTTTTTTGTTTGAGCGCGTTAACTCATTTTGACGACTTTATCATCTTATCAATTTTTTCTTATACTAATTTCTACTCTATCTTCCCGGAGTTCATTCTCCGGGGAATGTCATTTAAGTTTTTCGGTAAATTCCTTACAATCCTTTTCCTCGATGATCTCATTAGAAATCATATAAAGACAATTCCTATTTAATATAGCTATTTGTGCAAGTATTTTACGATTAAGAAGCAATTTACTCTTGTACAGATCATTTATAAATTTACTATAACTATAGGATACTTTATTTTCGCGAATTACTGCATTTATCCGAGTGATCCACAAACGACGAAAATCCCTCTTTTGCCTATCTCTATCCCGATGAGCAGAAACCAAAGCTCTTATTTTCTGTTGAGTAATAGTTCGAGTAAGTCTTGAATGAGCCCCCCCAAAGCTTGATGCAAATAAACGGATTTTTGTTCGACGTTTACGAGCTACATATCCTCGTCTAATTCTGGTCATTGAATAAATGAAACTTTGATGAATAACTAATTGATTTCCGTTCTTTTAGTTATTATTTTCCTCTTTACTGGTCGATTAATAACAAAACAGATTCTTCCAATGTATAAAATAAAAATTCCAATGGCTTTGGCTACTATAACCTCCCCGACCACTATATATCTATTTTTGCATTTCACCGCACAAAAACATAGTAAATATAAAACTAAAATTTAAATGGATATGATATGGATAAAGAAATAGTGGTTCCATCGTTTCTATGGTTACTTCTTAAACGGTGAGGTCCTTTCTATACACCGGAACCCCTTCCTTCATTTAATCAATATTATTGGTAACTTGTACAGTTCACATCCTTTGGCTCTACCCATGAATTATATTATTTAGTAATAGGTCTTTCACAATGAGATCTAACCCATACAGTAACGGTATTTAATTATGAAAGTTAGCTAGGTAGCTGACCCTGTTAGTCCGTTTTTGCAAGAGTGGGAACATAATTTTTCTGCTTATATATTTCCCCCGCTTAATGGATAACCATTTCTTACCAAAGGGGAATTGCTTCTCATCTTAAATTCAGGTGATTGGATTTGCACCAATGGAAACCATAAATGGAATACACAGGGAGATAATGGATCTTTTTGATTTGTAGATAGTGAGTGGAATTCTTCCATTGTATCCTATCCTATTCATATTCTATTTCTATCCTATTCACTGGTATTGATTGATCATTGATACTGGAAACATACAGTTTGTCTTTTTTTTGTGTCCCAGCCCTAGCTCATGATCTAAACGTGTCGCACATACACCCTAGTACATGTTCCTCGGCGCTGAGGACATCCCCGAAGAGCGGGGGATTTCGTGACATTTCTTATTGGCTGTCGTGTATTTCTAATAAGTTGCTTAATGGTTGGCATGCTGTATCGTATACATAATAGGCTGGTTGAGATCGATCCTAACCGGATGATTCTGAATCGCTTTTTTAAAAAATCTATTTATATTTAATAGAATATTAAACCCGGTAAGAATATAAAGAAAATCTCAACATAACAATAGTAGGGATTTCAGCGAAATCCTTCATTCAACCGCTACAAGATCAACAATTCCATGAGCTTGGGCTTCTGTTGCTGACATAAAAACATCTCTTTCCAGATCTTCGGATACAACCCATAAGGGTTTGCCCGTTCTTTGTACATAAACCCTTGTGATGGTTTCGCGCAGTTTCAGTAGTTCTTCCGCTTCCAAGATAAATTCTCCCGTTTGTGCCTCATAAAAAGAGGCTGCGGGTTGGTGAATCATTACCCTGATGATAAATAAATGGTTTCTCTATCTTGCAGGATGATGGGGTGCAAACAAAAAAAAAGAATTGAAGAACCGTACGGGCATTTTTTGTGCAGTGCATACGGCTCTCTAATGGAATTTACTTTGACCTTACAGCCAATAAAGAGAAAATCTAGGATCTATCAGACGCAGATCGGTAAATGATCCAATTACCACCCTTCCTTTCGGGGGAGTTAAAAAATACTATGATGGTTCCGTTGCTTTATATATTTATTTCGTCTGTGATTCAGCAATCCCAAAGTTTTTTTGAGCTAAGGCAAAAAATGAATCTTTTCTATAAAAAATAAATATTGTTAAAACGCTTCCGGTGTGCAAACAAAAAAAAAGTTTGTGCCGCTTAAATGGACTACCCCAAGATAAAATCGGAATATCTTATTATCTCATACTACTCTTTCGATACATAATTTAATGTAAAAAAAAAAAAGAGAGTTTTATCATATCAAATTCGAAGTGCCATGCTATTATTACTTAATATTCCTGCTAAGGCATAGTCTTTTTTTCTTTCAAATAAAAAACTCAATGGCGCCAAGCGTGAGGGAATGCTAGACGTTTGGTAATTTCTCCTCCGACCAGGATAAAGGATCCCATTGAAGCGGCCAATCCCATGCATATTGTATGTACATCTGGTCTTACAAATTGCATAGTATCGTAAATAGCTACTCCGGGTATTACCCATCCTCCGGGAGAATTTATAAACAAATAGAGATCTTTGGTATCATCCTCTATACTGAGATATACCATAAGACCAATAAGTTGATTTGAGATCTCACTATCAACCTCTTGGCCTAAAAAAAGCAATCTTTCTCGATAAAGTCGGTTGATTAGGATAAAAAACTATCCCTTAGGAACCGTACATGCACCTTTTGAGGCATACGGTTCAAAAAATCGCGGAAAAAAGATCAATGTATAAGATTCCAGCCCCTTTATTTTGGCTTAGAGTAGGTTCTATCTAACTTTTAACAAAGGAACCCTTTTTTTCCATAAAAAAAAAGATAAGTTTTTGCTCATTTTTCTATAACCTATAATACGAAATTCACTACACTTATCAAACAAACTTCTCATTGATATATTGTTTCATCGAGATCCAATCCAAATTACGATGTAATTTTCTTGTTCCTGAAGGGGCCCCTTCCATTTTTTTAGGTTTATGCTCTACTCCAGGTAAAGATTTCCCCGATTTCTATTTGCACATATAGGATAAATGCTCCCAATACCACTTCTTTTTTTAATTCATTTGATGCCTTTCTTCCGTCAAATAGTTGAGGTATTCAGCATATTATTCTATTCGATTAATTAACACTTTGAGATCACCCCTCTTTCTAATTTAATAAAATTTAATAATAAAATCGTTTATGATACAAGTAGTAATCGACGATCTATTACTAATTGGGTTTTTTCTAAACGGAGCCTGGATACTTCATTTTCTTGGTCCAACCAAGCCAACCATAAATAAGTTTTATTGAGATGGTAATATTAATCTGGATCCCCCCAAAACGGATCTAATTGCACCTCACGCGCCAAATTTTTAATAAATTGATTGGGTGAAACAAAGGATATCTCGATCGAGGGAGAGAACGGGGAAATCCCATATGACCCAATATATCTGACAAGCCGCACTATACGTCAACCCAAGATGCATCTTCCTCTCCAGGACTTCGAAAAGGTACTTTTGGAACACCAATAGGCATTAACAAAAAATGAAGTACTATATTTCACTTTGATGTGGAAACGTAATAATGGGTTTAATTGTCTTCATAAAAATTGGCCGTTATTCATTTTAGCCATGGTCAGAAAGGAAGACAGAATTAATAAAGTAACTAATAAAAATAGGTCTTTCGAATGATGACTAAGTATGGATGGATTCACTCATAGAAAATGGGCTCAACCCACCATTGCATATTGGGGCTTATCGGGTATAGAATAGATCTGCTTCTCTTTGTTCCTACGAACAGAATTGTTTGATTATTGCCAGCAGAAGAGAACAAATATTATCTCCTGCTCGGAGAGAATCCACTGAAGGGGGGAGGTCCATAGTATCGTTTTTAAAATGCAATAAAGTTACATAGTCTTTATCTTTCTTTGATAAAAAGGGGTATTTCCATGGGTTTGCCTTGGTATCGTGTTCATACCGTTGTATTGAATGATCCCGGTCGGTTGATTGCTGTCCATATAATGCATACAGCTCTGGTTGCTGGTTGGGCCGGTTCAATGGCTCTATATGAATTAGCCGTTTTTGATCCTTCTGATCCCGTTCTTGATCCAATGTGGAGACAAGGTATGTTCGTTATACCCTTCATGACTCGTTTAGGAATAACTAATTCGTGGGGTGGTTGGAGTATCACAGGGGGGGCTGTAACGAATTCAGGCATTTGGAGTTATGAAGGTGTGGCCGGAGCGCATATTGTGTTTTCTGGCTTGTGCTTCTTAGCAGCTATTTGGCATTGGGTGTATTGGGATCTAGCAATATTTACTGATGAACGTACAGGAAAACCGTCTTTGGATTTGCCCAAGATTTTTGGAATTCATTTATTTCTTTCAGGGGTGGCTTGTTTTGGTTTTGGCGCATTTCATGTAACAGGTTTGTATGGCCCTGGAATATGGGTGTCCGATCCTTATGGACTAACTGGAAAAGTACAATCTGTAAATCCAGCGTGGGGTGTGGAAGGTTTTGATCCGTTTGTTTCGGGCGGAATAGCCTCTCATCATATTGCAGCGGGTACATTGGGTATATTAGCGGGCCTATTTCATCTTAGTGTTCGTCCGCCTCAACGTCTATACAAAGGATTACGTATGGGCAATATTGAAACCGTCCTTTCCAGTAGTATCGCTGCTGTCTTTTTTGCTGCTTTTGTAGTTGCTGGAACTATGTGGTATGGTTCAGCAACTACCCCCATCGAATTATTTGGTCCCACTCGTTATCAATGGGATCAGGGATACTTCCAGCAAGAAATATATAGAAGAGTTAGTGCTGGACTCGCTGAAAATCAAAGTTTCTCAGAAGCTTGGTCTAAAATTCCGGAAAAACTTGCTTTTTATGATTACATTGGGAATAATCCGGCAAAGGGGGGGTTATTCAGAGCGGGCTCAATGGACAACGGGGATGGTATAGCTGTTGGATGGTTAGGACACCCCATCTTTAGAGATAAAGAAGGGCGTGAACTTTTTGTACGTCGTATGCCTACCTTTTTCGAAACATTTCCAGTTGTTTTGGTAGATGGAGACGGAATTGTTAGAGCTGATGTTCCTTTTAGAAGGGCAGAATCAAAGTATAGTGTTGAACAAGTAGGTGTAACTGTTGAGTTCTACGGCGGCGAACTTAACGGAGTTAGTTATAGTGATCCTGCTACTGTTAAAAAATATGCTAGACGCGCTCAATTGGGTGAAATTTTTGAATTAGATCGTGCTACTTTGAAATCTGATGGTGTTTTTCGTAGCAGTCCGAGGGGTTGGTTTACTTTTGGACATGCTTCGTTTGCTTTGCTCTTTTTCTTCGGACACATTTGGCATGGTGCTCGAACCTTATTCAGAGATGTTTTTGCTGGTATTGACCCAGATTTGGATGCTCAAGTAGAATTTGGCGCATTCCAAAAACTTGGAGATCCAACTACAAAAAGACAAGTAGTCTGATATAATATAACATTGTTATCGTATCTTTCGAATCCACTTTTTTTTCTTTGACTTTTGCTCTTTCTTTAGGTAGGAAAATAAACAGGTATGGAAGCTATAATTGTAAACCACGATCGAATCTATGGAAGCATTGGTTTATACATTCCTTTTAGTCTCGACTCTAGGGATAATTTTTTTCGCTATCTTTTTTCGAGAACCCCCTAAAGTTCCAACGAAAAAGGTGAAATAAATTATTTTTCATTTTATCAATTGAAGTACTAAGCCTCCCGATATTGGGAGGCTTAGTACTTTAACTAGAACTAGTCCCCGTGTTCCTCGAATGGATCTCTTAGTTGTTGAGAGGGTTGCCCAAAAGCGGTATATAAGGCATACCCAGTAAAACTTACAAGTAAACCAGATATAGAGATGGCGACTAGGGTTGCTGTTTCCATTATTATATAATTTCAAGACCACAATGGATCTATGATAAGATCGTTTATTTACAACGGAATAGTATACAAAGTCAACAGATCTTAATTAAAACAATAGGATTTATGGCTACACAAACCGTTGAGAGTAATTCCAGATCTGGTCCAAGACCAACAAATGTAGGGGGTTTATTGAAACCATTGAATTCGGAATATGGTAAAGTAGCTCCTGGATGGGGAACCACTCCTTTGATGGGTGTCGCAATGGCTCTATTTGCGATATTCCTATCTATTATTTTGGAGATTTATAATTCTTCCGTTTTACTGGACGGAATTTCAATGAATTAGAAGCTCACAAGAACTGTGAAGTCTTAGCTTTTCAATACAATACAAAGTGAATCCTTTAGGGGGCTCGGATTTCTAGCCCATATTTATATATTTAGTTTGATTTTGTTTGGTAGTTCGACCGCGGAATTTCTTTGTTTCTGTAGTTCGGAATATGAGTGTGTGACTTGTTATAATTGATCCTATTGATAGTACAGAGAATGGGTCTGCCATCTTCATAGAGATGTGTTTTATCGCGTCGGATATTTAGTCTATTATCTGAAACACAGAATATATGAAATCGAGCACGAAATATTTAAACTATGATTCATACTTAAATATTCAGACCCCGCGGCCGGACTAAAAAAAATGCAAAGAATTAAGTAGAAATTGAAAGATTTTTCTTCTTTCAAACGCCTCTTTATGCTTTGCTTAGTTTAAGACGAACTATTTCTTTGGATTTTCAGTCATTTTATGATATATATCTATTAATTTAATTAATATTCATTAAATAAGTGATGATACAATGGTTTTTACTCAGAGAATCATTGGACTTAGCTTTAAGGTTTTATTGAATCATCGTGGTTATAGTATGAATCTGAGGTTTCAATCGATTCATAGGGTCTTAACAAGAGAATTCCTATAAAAAATAAATAAATACAAAGACATATTAATTAAAATTAATTAAATTAAACACAAATAAAAATAATAAATCAACGAAAGAAAACAAAATAGGGAAATAGAAGATTCAAGAGGCCTGTAACGATCTATATAAAGCAATATAAAGACGAATGAGCCGACTTGATATTTTGGCATTATCACCACAAAGCTTTCGGTTTTTTTTTTCATATCTTCAGAGAAGAGATAAGATTGAAGCAAAGGAGAAACTAGAACTAGTAAGAAGTTTCAAACCTTCTATTTATTCTATATACGTTTCAACCAGTATTGAGGTGTTTATGTTTGAGCTGTATGAGATGAAATTCTCATATACGGTTCTCAGAGGGGGAGTCCTCTTGGGTTACCTATCTCAATAAAGTCTATGATTGGTTCGAAGAACGTCTCGAGATTCAGGCGATTGCAGATGATATAACTAGTAAATACGTTCCTCCTCATGTTAACATTTTTTATTGTCTAGGAGGAATTACCCTTACTTGTTTTTTAGTCCAAGTAGCTACGGGATTTGCTATGACGTTTTACTATCGCCCGACCGTTACTGAGGCTTTTGCTTCTGTTCAATATATAATGACTGAAGCTAACTTTGGTTGGTTAATCCGATCAGTTCATCGCTGGTCGGCAAGTATGATGGTCCTAATGATGATCCTGCACGTATTTCGGGTGTATCTCACCGGTGGATTTAAAAAACCTCGCGAATTGACTTGGGTTACAGGTGTGGTTCTGGGTGTATTGACCGCATCTTTTGGTGTAACCGGTTATTCCTTACCTTGGGACCAAGTTGGTTATTGGGCAGTCAAAATTGTAACAGGTGTACCTGACGCTATTCCTGTAATAGGATCGCCTTTGGTAGAATTATTACGCGGAAGTGCTAGTGTGGGACAATCCACTTTGACTCGTTTTTATAGTTTACATACTTTTGTATTACCCCTTCTTACTGCCGTATTTATGTTAATGCACTTCCCAATGATACGTAAGCAAGGGATTTCTGGTCCTTTATAGCCTTTATAGAAAAGATCATAGATATTTGTAATCACTCAGTTCTCAATTTTGGAGTATTTCATTGCTACAAGTATGGATTA